AATGTTTAGCTAATTCCATGCGTCTAACCAAAAAATCCTTTCTTCTTCTAATTTTTCTATCTTCCCATTCATTTCCAGTGGACCCCTCATCTCCTAATTCCTTCCATTCTACCAATGAATTATCTATAATAATTCGCAAATCTGAATCGGATAATTGTTCTCTGATAGCACCTGCTCCTGTAGAGATTTCTCGATTTCGAAATGTCTCGAAGACTTGAGTAGTAAAAAAAAGTGGGATGGTGTATTTCCAGGATTGGATTTCATATTCGAATGAACCTCGTAATCGTAAGAAAGTGGGTTTTTTAGATATGGGCCTAGCAAAAGAAAAATCGAGATAGGTTCCTATAGGATTGGATTTCCCCCTTTAAAATCGGACGTGAAGGTTTCCTCTCATCCGGCTCAAGTAGTTACGGCAAAAAAAGGGGTTCTTTCTTATTTTTAAACTTTGTTTTGTTCGATAAAACCCTACCCTACAAAGAGCTACTCCTTACTCAAGTTCCCAGTAAGGACCAACCTTTCATTGATTCATTCTTTTTTTTTTTTTTTACTTTAAAAAAATTTTCTGAATTACTTATGACAAAATGGAAATGTGAAATTTTTGAGTAGTCTACTTCCCCTCAAATGATGAATCCCCTTAAAGGGGATACTTTTGGACTCGTAAGGGATTTACTTGTCTATATATCATTCCCTTCGACCTTTTAGGTCTCTACTCACCTCGATGGTTATGCCATGATGTCCTTTGAAGTATATATGCGATAAATAGACTCCAGTAACCATGCTATATATATTTGCTTGCTTAAAGAGAATCTCTCTCTAAAAGAAATGGAATGGCTAATTCCACGAAAAAGTCTTTTTTTTTTTTTCACGAGGTATAACTAGCAATTCCTATTTATCTGTTATAGAATCGACCATGGATCAATTCCCCTTTCATTTGGAAGTATTGAATATACCCATAATTCTGAGTTTCATGTTACTTTTCCCAAAACACATGTCAGAGCCGGGGCATCCCATTCAATCCGATTGGGATGACAGTTTCTCAGTCCGAATCTGTAAAATGAAAATTTTGATCAAATCACACATCGCAGTATACCAGGCCTTCTAATTCTTTAAGGGGTTTATCTAAAAGATTCGCGATATAACTAGGAAGACGTTTCAAATACCACACATGAGTCACTGGACATGCGAGTTTGATGTATCCCATTTGATATCTTCGTATCCTAGAATCAACAAATTCCACCCCGCATTGTTCACAAAATTTCGGGTCTTCTTTTTCAGCTCTGATCACTCGATAATTTCCACAAGCACAAATTCTACTTTTTATGGGTCCAAAGATTCTTTCACAAAACAATCCATCTTTTTCCGGTTTATTGGTTTTATAATGAAAAGTATAGGGTTTTGTCACCTCTCCAACTATCTCTCCATTAGGTAGGATTTTGTTGGCCCAAGCCCTTATTTGTTGAGGAGAAACTGGTCCAATTCGAAGTTGTTGATGTTTATACCGGTCGATCATAGAATAGAAATTCTGATTCATTCAGATCAAGCTTCCTTCCTATTAATCTGGAAGTTCTTCTCAGATACAAGGAAATGATTCAGTTCTAGAGCCAAAGATCGTAGTTCTCGAACGAGCAATCGAAAAGATTCTGGAGCATCCTCGGGGTTAGGTACTGTTCCTCCAACGATTGTAGCACCAAGTACTTCTTGACGAGCTCTAATATGATCAGATTTATAAGTAAGCATCTCTTGTAAAATATGAGCAACACCAAATCCCTCTAGAGCCCAAACTTCCATTTCTCCTACTCGTTGTCCCCCTTGCTTGGCCCTTCCTCTAAGGGGTTGTTGTGTAACAAGTGCGTAATGCCCACTAGAACGTCCATGGATTTTATCATCAACTTGATGAATTAATTTTAGGATATAGGACTTTCCTATTAGAACAGGTTGTTCAAAAGGATCCCCTGTTCTTCCATCAAATATTCTGCTTTTTCCTGGATACTCGGGTTCAAATACCCATGGATTTTTTGTTTGCTTACAGGCTTCATATAATTCAGAAAACACTAGTTTTCTCGAAGCCTCTTGTTCATATCTCTCATCAAAAGGTGCTATTCTATAATGTTTCTTTAGCAGATCCCCCGCTAATCCGAGCGAACATTCAAATATCTGTCCCACATTCATTCGTGAGGGTACTCCTAATGGGTTGAAGACCATATCAACAGGTGTCCCATCTTGCAAATAGGGCATATCTTGTCTAGGCAAAATTTTTGAAATGATACCTTTATTCCCATGTCTTCCAGCTACTTTATCACCTACTTTGATTTCACGTTTCTGTGAAATATATACACGAATCATTTCTGGATTATAACTGGAACCCCCCTTTTTCTGGATCCATCTCACATCAATAACGCGACCCCTTCCACCTATAGGTAGTTTTAGAGAAGTTTCTTTTGCAGTGGATACCTGAATGCCGAGTATGACTCGTAATAATCTATCCTCCGGGGAATACGAC